TTAATTTTTTCTATTAATTGGTCAAACTTGAGTAAAGAATACTTCCAAATTCCATTTTAAAATTCGAATAAAACTAGTAATTAAAGTAATTAATTTGTTAAAAGATACACGTTTTGTTAAAAAAAATCTTATATAAAATGTTAGATATTAATGTTAGATATTATAGCGTTTCCTATAAATGCCTTTTTTATTGAAACGTAAAATAATCAATAAATTTTATAATTTATAATGAAACTAGTTAATGATTTGAAACAAACTTACTAAAAAGCGAGATTAGTACAAAATTTTTACCTTAGTTAATCCTATGATTCATATCGATTCATATCATAATCAAGTAATCTTTTTAGTGTAATTTTTTATCCTTACTTTATGAATATAAAGTCATCTAATAATAATGAAATTTTGTATTTTCGTTATTTTAATAAAAATCTTAGTTAATAACTAAATTCTCTTTTTATGAGCAAGTTGGTCATATCATTTGCCCAATTGTAACTTCTTTATTTTAATATTTAAAGTCTTTTGGAAAGACCCAGATAATATATAAATAATATATAAAATTCGAAAAATATCTTTAAGTTAGTACATCTCTTGATTTTTTTATTGACCCTTTTTGTTTTGAAATTGAAAGGGGGTAGGATCCGGTAAATCGTAAACAATCAATTAAGAATAAAAAAATTTTTTTATGGAACAGACATATCAATATGCGTGGATAATTCCTTTCCTTCCACTTCCAGTTCCTATTTTAATAGGAGCGGGACTTCTTATTTTTCCGTCGGCAACAAAAAGTCTTCGTCGTATGTGGGCTTTTCAAAGTGTTTTTTTGTTAAGTATAGTCATGCTTTTTTCTATCAATCTGTCTATTCAGCAAATAAATGGCAGTTCTATCTATCAATATGTATGGTCTTGGATCATCAATAATGATTTTTCTTTAGAATTCGGTTACTTGATCGATCCGCTTACTTCTATTATGTCAATATTGATTACTACTATTGGAATTATGGTTCTTATTTATAGTGATAATTATATGTCTTATGATCAAGGATATTTGAGATTTTTTGCTTATATGAGTTTTTTCAGTACTTCTATGTTAGGATTAGTTACTAGTTCTAATTTGATACAAATTTATATTTTTTGGGAATTGGTAGGAATGTGTTCATATCTATTAATAGGGTTTTGGTTCACACGGCCTGTTGCTGCAAATGCTTGCCAAAAGGCATTTGTAACTAATCGTGTTGGGGATTTTGGTTTATTATTAGGAATTTTAGGTTTTTATTGGATAACAGGGAGTTTCGAATTTCGAGATTTATTCAAAATATTCAAAAACTTGATTTCTAATAATCATAATGAAGTCAATTTTTTATTTGTTACTTTCTGTGCCGTTCTATTATTTGCCGGTGCAGTTGCTAAATCTGCACAATTTCCCCTTCATGTATGGTTACCGGATGCCATGGAGGGACCTACTCCTATTTCGGCTCTTATACATGCTGCTACTATGGTAGCTGCGGGAATTTTTCTTGTAGCTCGGCTTATTCCTCTTTTCATAGTTATTCCTCATATAATGAATTTCATCTCTTTGGTAGGAGTAATAACAATATTATTCGGAGCAACTTTTGCCCTTGCTCAAAAAGACATTAAGAGAGGTTTAGCCTATTCCACAATGTCTCAATTGGGTTATATGATGTTAGCTCTAGGTATGGGGTCTTATCGAAGTGCTTTATTTCATTTGATTACTCATGCTTATTCGAAAGCATTATTATTTTTAGGATCTGGATCCGTTATTCATTCAATGGAAACTCTTGTTGGATATTCTCCAAATAAAAGTCAGAATATGGTTTTTATGGGGGGTTTAACAAAGCATGTCCCAATTACCAAAACCGCTTTTTTATTAGGTACACTTTCTCTTTGTGGTATTCCGCCTCTTGCTTGTTTTTGGTCCAAAGATGAAATTCTTAATGATACTTGGTTGTATTCACCAATTTTCGCAATAATAGCTTGGTTTACAGCGGGATTAACCGCATTTTATATGTTTCGAATCTATTTACTTACTTTTGAAGGACATTTAAACGTTCATTTTCAAAATTATAGTGGCAAAAAGAATACCCCCTTCTATTCAATATCTCTATGGGGTAAAGAAGATTCAAAAAGAATTAACAAAAATTTTAGTTTATTAACGTTATTAACAATGAAAAATCATGAGATTTTTTATTTTTTTTCAAAAAAAACGTATCGAATTGATCAGAATGCAAGAAACATCACACAACCCTTTATTACTATTACCCGTTTTGGAAATAAGAAGGTTTTTTCGTATCCTTATGAATCGGATAATACTATGTTATTTCCTATACTTGTATTGGTTCTATTTACGTTGTTCGTTGGATCCCTGGGAATTCCTTTCAATCACGAAGGAGTGTATTTGGATATATTATCAAAATGGTTAACTCCGTCTATAAACCTTTTACACCAAAATTTAAATAATTCTATAGATTGGTATGAATTTTTT